TTTTAATCATACATAATATAATTGAATTGTCAAAACAAAAATTTGATTCTTTTTACGAATTTGATATTGGAAATCCGCGAATCTAGAAATTCATTTCGGACAATTGAACCTTCTCAAACTGTTTCTTCTTAAGAACCAAAAATATTTGTGCCAAAATAACAGATGCCAAGAAGAACAAAAGGCCTTGGACACGGAATGGATCTTGAAGTACTATTTCCGCATCTCCTTGACCAAATCCACCCACATTAGGATTACTCGTTAATGGCTGATCAAGTTTGATAGATTCGCCTTCGGAAACAAGAAGTTCTGGCCCTGGTGGAATAATATCAACCACTTGACGTTCATCTGACGCATCCGATATGGTTATTTCGTACCCCCCTTTTTCTTTTCGTATGATTTTACTTACTACACCAGCCGCTGTAGCATTATAAACTGTATTGTTACTCTTGCTCCCATCGGGATAAATCTGACCCCTTCCTCTGTTCCCGCCTACATATATGGGATATTTTAAGAAGTGAACATCTTTATTAGTAGCGGGGTCCGGGGAAAGAATAGGAAAGGTGACTTCACTATATTTCTGACCAGAAACAGGACCTATCACAAGAATATTTTTTTTATTGGGGCGATAGCTCTGAAAAGACAGATTGCCTATCTTTTCTTTCATCTCGGGCGAAATACGATCGGGAGGCGCTAATTCAAATCCCTCAGGTAAAATAAGAACAGCCCCCACATTCAAACCTCCCCTTTTACCATTAGCAAGAACTTGTTTAACTTGCATATCATAAGGAATTCGAACAACTGCTTCAAATACAGTATCAGGAAGTACCGCTTGCGGAACCTCAATATCCACGGGCTTATTAGCTAAATGGCAATTGGCACATACAATACGTCCGGTCGCTTCTCGTGGATTTTCATAACCCTGCTGTGCAAAAATGGGATATGCATTTGAAATGGATGTCCGAGCTATGATATATATCATCAGCGATACGGAAATAGATCGAATAATCTCTTTCTTTATCCAAGAAAAGGTGTTTTTAGTTTGCATGGTCCAATCATTGATCCCGAAAATTTCTACAATAAAATTAGGTAGGTCGCTTGTATAGTTCCCTATCCACAATTCTGCTATTTACTTTATTGAAATCATTTTACTGGAATATAAGGAGTAGGAGAAATCCCTGTAGGGTAGAAAGAGTAAGTACGTCTTAAAATGGAAATGCTTTGCTTATGTACCTTATGTTACAAAGTAACAAATATTCTAGTTAGATCAGTCATTCATTGAATGATAAATCACTACAAGTGATGGAGATATACGATTTAAATAACGGAAGATCCAATATTTAAAAATTGTATCCAGAATGACTGGAAAAGTAGAAACAAGACCCGATATAATTTGATCGTTGTGAGCAAATCCAAAATCTTTGTAGACATAGCCAATCATTAGTTCCCAACCATGGGGCGAATGGAATCCGATACATAAATCAGTTAATAAAAGAATAGAAAAAGCTTTTATTGTGTCACTTAAGTTATATAGGAATTCTTGAACCCAAGAGTTAAGAATAGCAAGTTCTTCATTACCCAGAATAGAATAACCACTTAAAATAATGAAAGAGGTTATATTTGTCGATAAGTGCAAAATCATATGGATATGATCCTCATTGTGCATCTTGATCAATTGGATCGTTTCTTTGTGGATTCCTATACGAAGTGTTTGTAGATGTGTTTCCGGGTATTCTTTTATCATTTCGTCCAAGAGTAAGAGTTCTTCCAATTCGATGAATTTTTCTAGAATACTCTTTTCTTGAATATCAGTCAAAAAAGTTTCGGATTGCCTAGTATTCCACCGATTAGTAATCCAAAATTCAAGACTTTTCTTAAATGAGAGAGAGATCCACCAGGGCAAAAATACTATAGATGTAAGATATAGAAGAGGAAGAAATGCTTTCTTTTTTACCATTTTTTCATCTTTGAATTGTTAATGAATCCACCTCATTTGTTGAATCTATGTGATCTACTATTTCTATTAACCCTAAGTTCTATTACAGGGCATCGGACCTATGAATCTATTCCCTGTTTTTTATTTGTGATTCAGTAGTTAGTCCTTGAATTTAGAAAGAATACAGAAATAGAATAAGAGCCCGTTTCAAATGAAGAAATAAGAAAAAATCTTGTTTCCAGATACCTCAATTGAATTGATCAAATTCGAAGCCCTTTTCGATAAATGCTTGAAAGAACCAATTCAAGCAAGTAATGAATAGCAAGTAATGAATATTATTTCAAGCAAGTAATGAATATTATTTCAAGCAAGTAATGAATATTATTCGGATTTTAAGCCAAAAGAACTCCCTTTGTCTTTTCTATCAAAAAAGAAAATCTTTCGAAAAAAAAAATGGCCGGCTACCCCACAGTTCTAGTCCAGGAAAAATGGAGAGAGATTTATTAAGAATATTGTGATCTACCGATCATAAATTCAAAACCTAATGTAATGATCAAAAATGAGTGGCAAAACAAGACAGAAAAGTTATCCTTATAAGAGATCCAAGCAATCTTTTGACTTTGATCATTAAGAAAAACAAAAGAAAAGATAAAAAAAAAAAGAAAAGTCGATTGACAAAAGAAAGGAGAGAGAATTTCCAAGATATGATCTATTTGTATCTAACCTATCAATTCATATTGAAAATAAAAAGAGAAATCCTTTATTCCGAAATGTTTTGATATACGAGATGAATCTATTATTTTATTTCGATTTGTTACTTTTACTTGTTTTTTAGTAAATTGAGTTGAGTCGATTTCCATACGCATAAATTCTTTTTTATGCATACAAAAAAAATTTCGTTTTATGGATGTTCCATATACGTATACTTTGGCTCGAATGAACGTTCTGAAAAAATTTTATTAAGCTATGCTATGCTGAAGAAAGAACAGAGAATTCTTGAATTTTTTCCCTGCCGCTGGGAAAGAATTTCTTCTTCAGTTCAAGTTCATTTCAAAATACTTCAATCGGTACGCGCAAGAAATAGGCCAATTCGGCGGCTTTTTGCTCAATTTCACGCGGAGTCAAATTCTCATCAGTACGCGTCAAGGGAACGGCCCCCTGTCCTTTGATTTCCATATAAAGGACACGACGAGCAGAAATACCCTCTTTAACTTCGATTCGGATGGACTGAATATCTTTCATACGAAATCGTAGAAAGATGCGACGATTTTGCCCAGGAAATCCCCAACGAAAAATACACACTATTCCTTCTTTTCTATCGAATCGATCATAGCCACTACCTACATTCCACGAGATTGTGCACCACAAATAGGAACTAATAAAGAGACCTGCGATACCGTAGAAAGACATCACGATCCCTTGTGGAAAAAAAAGAATTTGTTGAGACGGAACTAAAGATATCAAATTCTTACCGAGATAACTGGAAGATCCAACTAATACAAATCCTAGTGAACCTAAAAAAAGGATAAAGGCCCAGCAGAAATTACTTATTTTTCGAGACCCCACTATAAGTTCTATCCATATATGTTCTGATCGACAACTCATACTAGATCCAGTTGCATTTTATTGGAATTGAGAAAATAGTCCAAATGAATTTGACTTTCGTTTTTTTGTTTCCGAAGTAACTCTCATCAACTAGTGTCATTCGAATGTAAGCCTTTAGGAGTAATTCATCTAATTGGTTAGATCAAATTGGTTAGATCAAATTGGTTAGGTCTAAAATAAGAATATCCCTTTTATATGATCTCCTATAGATATCCACATATAGATACATTGACTTTCCATTTCCTACATCCACCTCGATTCCGATCTATTTGAAAATTGCTATAATTTATTTACCTATATATTTACGCATACATAAAAGCTATGTTCGGAGGAAACTGCCATATTCTACTAAATAGATATCTGTGTTATCTATATCTAAGTCTTGAAAAAAAATAGATAAGATTTGCACCTATCGAATCTAAAAAATCTTGTTTTTTTGAACATGAAGAGATAAAGAAGCCATTGCAATTGCCGGAAATACTAGGCCCACTAAAGGCACAAAGAAAGAGGGTAAGTTGTTAAAAATTATCATAGAATGGGTACCTCGATTTAATATTTGTACCTGTTATTGTTAGAAAGATACCTTAGAATAATTATAATTCGTATATAATTATATTGAGTATATCGAAGTGACTATATATATTAAATAATAAGTGTAAGGAATGGATAATTAAATAAATGAGACTTATTCTTCTTTATCTTTCTACATGAAATATAGAAATATACGTATGATAATCTATTCTATTCTTGTCTTCAAATTCGAATTGAATTCGAATTTTGATTTTCTTTAAGAAATAAAAAAGAAAGAGTTTCTTACAAATTCACGAAGGATTCGTTAGAATTCAATCCAACAACAGGATTCTTAGTAAAAATAGAGATTCTCGGAAGATATAGTAGAAAGAAAAGATACTCTATATCTATCTTTTCTATATTTGAATTATATATACTATACATACAAAGCAAGAAGGAAAGATGACCTTCGGTTTATTTTATTTGCCTTGCCCAATTTGAATTTTGAAGAAGGAACCATTTTTTTTTATCTTGTTGCTAGAGGTTTCCTAATTAATAATCAGGAATATCGGTAGAAAAAAAAAGAATTATCCGCACGATTCTTTCTACAATTTACAATTAAATATTATGATTATGTCACCAAAGAAAAAAGAAAGTCTTCTTTAGAATTTTTACTTTGATTCCGATAAACTACCTAATTGTTCGCTACAAATACAAAAATGTAACTAAATAAAATAAAAATAATTTGACTTAAGGCTCCACTTAACTTACTAAGTGAATTTTAATTCAAAGGAAAAAAAGCGTGAAGCTTAAATAACTCACTCAGAACACCCTTTAAAGGATTACGTGGTACGATTGGATCGAATAAGCCCTTATGGAATAAATATTCAGCCGCTTGTGAACCTTCAGGTACTATCTTATTCAATGTTTGTTCAATTACTCTTTTACCTGC